TTGGATCATCATTTATTCAATGAATATACATAATGACTAAAAATCCAAAGAGACCTTTGGACTTGCATCAAAATAAGCATAAACGGGCGTTTGAAAGAATAAAAATCTGTCAATTTCTAACATAAATTCTAAATCTAACTCTTTGAAAAAAAAAATGCGTAAATCCGGCCACGAGGTCTGAATATTAAGTATGAATCATAGTTCTAAATATTTTGTAATATATTTTATATATTCCGTGCTTCAGAGACGAGCAGAGAATGAGAATATCCGACGAAATAAAACCATCTCTAGCAAGATGACAGACCTATTCTCTGTACTATCTATAGGATCCATTCTAACAAGTCACACACTCATATTCCGGAAATACAGAAACAAAGAAATTTCACGGTCGAACTGCCAAATATAGAATGGGCTAAAAATTAGAGGTCTACATGCTTCACTTTTTCTTGAAAGGCTAGTTAAGTTAATAGAATCTAATTCATTGAAATTCCATCCAGTAAAATAGAAGAATTATAAATCTCCAAAATAATAGATAGGAATATCGCAAATAGAGCCATTGCAATACCCATCAAAGGCGTAGTTCCCCACCCAGGAGCTACTTTACCATATTCTGAATTTAACGGTTTCAATAAATCCCCTACAATAGTTCGTCTTGAACCAGATCTAGAAGTACCCTCAACGGTTTGTGTAGCCATAAATCCTATTTTATATTCATTGAGATCTGTTGACTTTGTATACCATTCCGTTGTAAATAAATGATCTTAGCATAAATCCATTGTGGTCTTGAAACTATATAATAATGGAAACAGCAACACTAGTTGCCATCTTTCTATCTGGTTTACTTGTAAGTTTTACTGGGTACGCCTTATATACTGCTTTTGGGCAACCCTCCCAACAACTAAGAGATCCATTCGAGGAACACGGAGACTAGTTGAAGTAATGAGCCTCCAAATTTTGGAGGCTCATTACTTTCAATTGAGATACAGAAAAATCATTTCGTCTTTTTAGTTGGAACTTTAGGTGGTTCTCGAAAAAAGATAGCGAAAAAAATTATTCCTAGAGTTGAAACTAAGAGGAATGTATAAACCAAAGCTTCCATAGATTCGATCGTGATTTACAATTATAGCTTCCATACCTGTTTATTTGAGACCATCTCCCGGATAAAGAAAGAGCAAGGCAAGAGTTAAAGAAAAAACAGCGATTCAAATCAAGATTTTTTCTGTATCTTATATCAAATCACAAAACTAAATATAAAAATATATATGTATTGTATCAGACTACTTGTCTTCTTGTAGTTGGATCTCCAAGTTTTTGGAATGCTCCAAATTCCACTTGAGCATCCAAATCTGGGTCAATACCAGCAAAAACATCCCTGAACAAGGTTCTAGCGCCATGCCAAATGTGTCCGAAGAAGAAGAGCAAAGCAAATGAGGCATGTCCAAAAGTAAACCAACCCCTCGGACTGCTACGAAAAACACCATCGGATTTCAAAGTAGCACGATCTAATTCAAAAATTTCACCCAATTGAGCACGTCTAGCATATTTTTTCACAGTAGCAGGATCACTATAACTGACTCCATTGAGTTCACCGCCATAGAACTCAACAGTTACACCTACTTGTTCGACACTATATTTCGATTCCGCCCTTCTAAAAGGAACATCGGCTCTAACAATTCCGTCTCCGTCTACCAAAACAACCGGAAATGTTTCAAAAAAAGTAGGCATACGCCGTACAAAAAGTTCATGCCCTTCTTTATCCCTAAAGATAGGGTGTCCTAACCAACCAACCGCTATTCCATCCCCGTTATCCATTGAACCCGCTCTGAATAATCCCCCTTTCGCCGGATTATTGCCGATGTAATCATAAAAAGCCAATTTTTCAGGAATTTTAGACCAAGCTTCAGATAAACTTTGCTTTTCAGCTAGCCCTGCACTAACTCTTCGATATATTTCTTGTTGGAAGTATCCTTGATCCCATTGATAACGAGTTGGACCAAATAATTCAATCGGAGTAGTTGCTGAGCCATACCACATAGTTCCAGCAACTACAAAAGCTGCAAAAAAGACAGCAGCGATACTACTGGAAAGGACAGTTTCAATATTTCCCATACGTAATCCTTTGTAGAGACGTTGGGGCGGACGGACACTAAGATGGAATAGACCTGCTAATATGCCCAAAGTTCCTGCTGCAATATGATGAGAGGCTATTCCTCCCGGAACAAAAGGATCAAAACCTTCCACACCCCATGCTGGATTTACAGCTTGTACCCTTCCCGTCAGTCCATAAGGATCGGATACCCAGATTCCGGGCCCATACAATCCTGTTACATGAAATGCGCCAAAACCAAAACAAGCCACCCCTGAGAGAAATAAATGAATTCCAAAGATCTTGGGCAAATCCAAAGAGGGTTTCCCCGTGCGTTCATCACAAAATATTTCTAGATCCCAATACACCCAATGCCAAATAGCTGCTAAAAAGCACAAGCCAGAAAACACAATATGTGCACCAGCCACACCTTCGTAACTCCAAATACCCGGATTTGTTAGAGTCCCCCCTGTGATACTCCAACCACCCCAGGAATTGGTTATTCCTAAACGAGTCATGAAGGGTATAACGAACATACCCTGTCTCCACATTGGATCAAGAACAGGGTCGGAAGGATCAAAAACCGCTAATTCGTATAGAGCCATCGAACCGGCCCAACCAGCAACCAGAGCAGTATGCATTATATGGACAGAAATTAAACGGCCGGGATCATTCAATACAACCGTATGAACACGATACCAAGGCAAACCCATAGAAATACCCCCCTTTGTTTTTCAATTAAAAATAGACGCTATGTAACTTTATTGCACTGTAAAAAAACTATACTATGGACCATTTTTAGTGGATTATCTCGGGGAAAGGATTCAAATTTGTTCTATATTTTTCTATTTTTTAGTAATAATATTTTTTAATAAAAATAGAACAATTTTGTTCGTAGGAAGAAAAAGAAGCAGATTTATTCTACACCGGATAAGTACCAATACGCAATGGTAGGGCGTTGCTAGTATTTTATAGGAATAACTGCATCTAGATTTGTTCATCATCGCAAAGAAAAGACCTATTTGTAACCAATTTCTTTTATTCATTCTTTTTCTGAACTTCTTAATAATATTTTATCTCTGGTGATCCAAGATAAAATATTATTAAGACAATAAACCCATTTTTACGCTTTCACATCAAAGTGAAATATAGTACTTCGTTTTTCTTTCGTTTAATGCCAATTGGTGTTCCAAAAGTACCTTTTCGAAATCCTGGAGAAGAAGATGGATCGTGGGTTGACGTATAGTGCGACTTGTCAGATTTATTTGGTTATATGGTATTTCCCCGTTCTCTTACCTGATTGAGATATCCTCTCTTTCGCCCAAGAAAGATTGATTGAATCATCAAAAATTTGGAGCGTGAAATGCAACGAATAAAATTAGAAAAAAAAAAGAAATCTATTTTTAGGGGATATACAGATTAATATTAGCAATTAGACTAATTTATGGTTGCTTTGGGTCGAACAATAAAATGAAGTATCCAGGCTCCGTTTAGAAAAAACCAATTGGTAATATATCTATGATTTCTAGTTAATATCATATTTGATTATATTCTCTTTCAAATTTCTAATATAAAAATAAAAAAGAAGTGATCTCAAACTGTTAATAAATTGAGTAATATGATAAATGCATTGAATATTTAATATTTGGCGGAAGACATGAAAGAAATTGGAATTGAAAAAAAAGAAGTCCTAGCAAAAAGATGTAGTAGTTGGATATTTGGCCTATATATGCAAATAAAAACCCGTCAGATCTTTACTCGGAGTAGAGCATAAACCTAAAAGAATTCAAGAAGACCATTCAGGAACAAGAAAATTACATTGTAATTTGGATTGAATTCCGATGAACGAATACATCAATAAGAGGTTAATCCGAAAAGTTTAGTGAATTTTTTTTTTATTTTTTTTTTTTTTTTTAATAAAAAAAAACTGGAATCTACACATTGATTCTTTTTTTTTCGCGATGTGTATTGAACCGTATGCATTAAAAGATGCATGTACGGTTCCGAGGGAATACAATTTTAGCCCACTCAACCGACTTTATCGAGAAAGATTTCTTTTTTTAGGACAAGAAGTGGATAGCGAGATCTCGAATCAAATTGTTGGTCTTATGATATTTCTCAGTATAGAGGATGATACCAGGGATCTGTATTTGTTTATAAACTCTCCAGGCGGATGGGTAATACCTGGATTAGGTATTTATGATACTATGCAATTTGTGCAACCAGACGTACAAACAATATGCATAGGATTTGCCGCTTCAATGGGATCTTTTATTCTGGTCGGAGGAGAAATTACCAAACGTCTAGCATTCCCTCACGCTTGGCGCCAATGAGTTTTTTATTTGATGTGAGCTAAAAAAGAAACCAAGACTATGCCTTCGCGATATATGAAATATTAAGTAATAATAGCATGGCACTTCGAATTCGATATGAAATTCTTTTTTTTTTAATCGTTAACTTATGTATCGAAAGAGTAGTATGAGATAAGGGGTATTTCCTATTTTATCTGATATATCAGGAGACACATTTCAGCGTCACAAACTTTTTTGTTTTCACACCGAAAAACTCTTAACAATATATATTCTTCTGAAAGAATAAAAAAAAAATGTTGGGATTGCTAAATAACAGAGTATATTAATATATAAAGCAACGGAACCATCGTAGTATTTTTTTAACTACTCAAAAAAAAGGATGGTTATTGGATCATTTACCTATGTGAATATGATAGCCCCTATAAATATATATATATATTCCATGTAAGGTAAAAAGGGTATATTCCATTGTAGAGCCGTATGCAATGTGTAAAAGATGCCTGTACGGTTGTTCAATTTTCTCTTTTTTCTATCGTTTTAGTATTAGATTAATATTATTCTTTCGAGATAGAATAATAATTTATTATGTTATTTCATCAGGGTAATGATCCATCAACCTTCTAGTTCTTTTTATCAGGCATCGACGGGAGAGTTTATCTTGGAAGCGGAAGAACTACTGACGCTGCGCGAAACCCTCACAAAGGTTTATGCACAAAGAACGGGCCAATCCTTATGGGTTGTTTCCGAAGACATGGAAAGAGATGTTTTTATGTCAGCAACAGAAGCCCAAGCTCACGGACTTGTTGATCTTGTAGCGGTTGAATAAAAATAAGAGAGATTTTACGCAAGTATATAATGTATTATTTTATCTTCTTACCGGGGTTAAGACAATATTCGATGAATACCTTAATAAAAAAGGATTCATAATTATCCGGTTAGGATTGATCTAAACCATCCCATTCTGTTATATCATTCAACATGCCAACTATTAAACAACTTATTAGGAACACACGACAGCCAATCAAAAATGTCACGAAATCCCCCGCTCTTGGGGGATGTCCTCAGCGACGAGGAACATGTACTAGGGTGTATGTGCGACTCGTTCCGATCATGTACTAGGCAAAAAGAAAAAGTTGATCCAATATAAATGATCAGTAACAGTGATATAGGATAGAATGTAAGAAGACCATCCACTAGACGAAAAAAGAAAATATCGAAAAAAATATATCATATCCTTAGTATTGTAGTATCAAATTAATTTATGGTTGACATTGGGACAAATCCAATCACTTACACTTCTAATTTAAGATGAGAAAGAATTCACCATTGATACCAAATGGTATTCATTAAGCAGGGAAATGCTATTTTAAAAGCAGAAAGATTATACCCTTAACTCTTGACTCCTGCAAGAACGGACTAACAAGGTCAGTTACTTAGTTAATCTTCATAATAAAAAAAAAATACCGTTACTGTATAGGTGGGTCTCCTTGTGAAAGACTTATTACTGCATAATGATGGGTAGAGCAAAAAGTGCAAACTGTACAAGTTAACAATAACATTGATTAAATCAAATGAGGGAGGGGGCTCCGGTGTATAGAGAGGACCTCACCGTTAATAAGCAACCATAAAAACGAAGGAAACCACTATACCTATTTCTATTTACTACTTTTTTCTTTATTATGTTTTTGATATCTAGTATCAATACAATTTCCTATTTCGAGGCTTTTCGCCTCGAAAAAAATCGTGGTCAGGAAGGTTATAGTAGCAAAAGACATTGGAAGTTTTTTTTATACACTGGAAGAATCCGTTTTGTTATTAATAGACTACGAAAGGGAAAAGAAATAACTGAAAGAAAAGAAATCAATTAGTTATTCATCAAAGTTTCATTTATTCAATGACTAGAATTAAACGAGGATATATAGCTCGAAGACGTAGAACCAAAATTCGTTTATTTGCATCAAGTTTTCAAGGGGCCCGCTCAAGACTTTCTCGGACTATTACTCAACAGAAAATAAGAGCCTTGGTTTCGGCTCATCAAGATAGAGGCAGGCAAAAGAGAGATTTTCGTCGTTTGTGGATCACTCGGATAAATGCAGCAATTCGAGCCAATAAACTATACTATAGTTATAGTAGATTAATACACAATCTGTACAAGGGGCAGTTGCTTCTTAATCGTAAAATACTTGCACAAATTTCTATATTAAATAGGAATTGTCTTTATATGATTTCCAACGAGATCTTAAAATAAGATTAAGATAAAGAGGTTGCAAGGAATCCAGTGTAATGTTTTCCTGTTAAGTAAATTTGGGAGGGTAGAGTAGAAATTAGTATGGAAAAATAAGATATAATATGATGGAAAAATAAGATATAATATGAGTATTATAAAGATAAAGTCATTACAATAAACAAAGACGTTTAATAAAAAAAGATTTCTTCCCAAATTCTTTTTTTCTTATTGTGACGACACGGCAATAAATTGAAAATTTTTTGAACAAAATGTCAATTCGCATTTGAAGTCAGATTTCAGTTTTATTTTGATTCAATTGAAGAGCAAACTTATTTATTTTTAATTATAAGACCTGTAGTTCTAGGAGTCGACTCATTTCTTTCAAATTGTTTTTCATTATTAAGAAAGGGTAACAAAGATAAAATACGAGCTTGTTTTATAGCAATAGTAATTAATCGTTGTTGTTTTAAGGTCAATCTATTCACTCGCCTAGATAATATCTTTCCTTGTTCACTAATAAATCGACTAATTAAACTCATATTTCTATAATCAATTCGATCCCCCGATTGTATCGGGGGCAAACGCCTACGAAAAGATCGCTTAGATTTAAGAAAGAGCTGCTTGGATTTAGCCATGGTTTTTTTATTCCTTGTCCTGAAAATCCTAATTCGATTTTGATCGTATCAGAAATGATTTCGAATTAAAAAAAAAAAAATTGTTTTGTTTATTATATATTTAAATAAATATAGGATCCGTTATATATAATTTTTGTTGTATATTTAGAAATAATATTCTATTAAATAAAAAATATTAATATAGAATATGTCGTTTTTCGTCTTCCTTGGAACGCAAGGCGGACGCGCGAGAGGTCGGTTAGATCTATTTCTTTATCTCCCCGTGAATCGTATGTTTGTAACAAGAGGTACAGAATTTTCTCAATTCCAATCGACTAGGCGTATTATGTCGATTTTTTTGAGTAATATATCGAGAAATGCCCGTTGATTCCTTATTAACGCGGTTTCGAACACAACTCGTACATTCCAAAATAATCCTTACTCGGGCATCTTTACCCCTGGCCATGAACCTCCTTTGGATTTTTGATTGACTGAACTGTTCTTTTTTTCAATTTTCTGACCCGAAGCGAAGAAGAAAGAAAGGAAAGAAAAAATAGAAGTTGCTAAATTGAAATCCAATTATGAAAGATTTCCTTACAATCTATCAATATAGTAATAATAAGTAATATAATGATTTCTAACTCTATACTTATAATTTTTAATTGCTATACAATATTGAATTTTTCATTGAATTATCTTGTATGATATTGTTGTCCCAACAATTCCATTTTCTTTCTCACACTATTATTAATTAATTGAATTTTGGTCCCGGAACCCCAAGTTCGTAGTTTGACTAGGGTAAATCCGCTTCTATTCTTTTAGAATTTGTTTTAATTATAAAACAAAGAAGAGTAAGGGGGATTAGTCACAGATATTTCATTGTAGCTCTAATTTTCTTCAACCCCTTCGCGTCTCACTTACTATAATGAAAAAAAGGGGAATATTAATGCATCCGGAAATAAACGATTAATCTCTATCAATAAACCTGCTAAAGAACCAAACCATAGAGTACTTACTACTGGTGCCACGGAAAGATATGTTTTTAGATTTCGCATTTAAACTCCTCCTTCTTTTTTTTTGTGATTTTATTCTAATTTGTAATACATAATAGTAATACATATATGACCTGATGTGTATATGTAGTTAATGACTGACACTTGTATTTCTACGTCGAATACCTAATGCAGATTGAAATGTACAACAATTCGGGAAAATTTTGCCTTTTCTTAAAACCAAAAAATATGTCCCTTCCGTCTGAGAATTCCCGACAAATATTCATTTTTTTATGGTTTCATATTTTTTCACTATGTATATAATATAAGTCTATTATTTTTATATGTTATATAATATGAGATTAAAAAAAAAAAAAGAACTGACAAGTTGGTATATCAATGAAAGAAATAAAGATGTGGAAAAGAACACAGGGATTCTCTACAATGACACTGTATACCAATTGAAAGGGATGTAGCGCAGCTCGGTAGCGCGTTTGTTTTGGGTACAAAATGTCGCAGGTTCAAATCCTGTCATCCCTACCTATTACTTATCTTATGAGCAGTAAGAAGGGTTCAATTGATATTGATTAAAATTGGATATAGATAAGCAATTAATTTCTTTTTTCTGCTAGTATATATAGCCAAGACGGATTGGCTATTTATTGTGATAATAAAGCGCTCTTAGTTCAGTTCGGTAGAACGTGGGTCTCCAAAACCCAATGTCGTAGGTTCAAATCCTACAGAGCGTGATTAGACTCTTCTTATTTGTGTTAGGTCGAAAATCAAACTGAAATAATTGAACAGCAAATTGAATTTGACCTCCTGTAGATTAAAGCAAATAGGAGGGCAATCAAAAAACGTAGATGGTAATTAATCAAAGGTCCAATTGATCACCACGTCTGTATTGTAAATATGCAGTTACGAATAATCCAGCCAAAGTAATAGGAATTAGACCTAAGACGATTCCAAATAGAAAAACTTCAATCATTTCAATTTATTTGAAAGGTGAAAAAGAGAGGTAATATTTATCCTTAAATCTTAATGGGAATTACCCACGAATCTCAACGACCAAGATTTGAAAATTGACGCGATAAGGAACTATAGAATATGTGAACTATGACAGAAAGATTTTGTCCTGAATTGTTCATTCAATTAATTTCAAATAAGTCGTATCTTGTTCAAAACGATAAATAAAGCTGAGGTTATAGTCAAAGCTACTAGTAGAAAACCGAAATAACTAGTTATAGTAAGCATGAAGAGACTAAATGAAATATGTTCTTTTTATACATATGTTTCGAAAGCACTTCCCTAAATTTCAATTTTGAAAAGCAAAGATAGGAGGATAAACAAAAATACCAATTGAAAGTTTTTGATTCATCCATTATTCTAGATGGCAAGTCTAACAAAAACAGAGTAACATAGTTAAGAAATCAACTCATCATTTGTGACATCTACCCATCTCCAAATTTCGAATCAACAGATTCATTGAGCAACTCTTGAGTTGAGTAAAGTAATAACCACCATATATCTTAATATATATATAATATAAGATTATTAATATATTAAAAATATATTAAAAAAAAAAGTAATAATAGTTGTTTTTTAACTTCATTAAAAAATGAATAGCAATATGGGAGAAAATTACAAAACCGTTTCTTTCTATTTGAATCCTTTTTTATTGTATCGACGAATTCCTTTTTTTTGTTTTACTTTTTTTTTTAGTATTTTAAACCGACGAGTGATCTTAGCTTATAAGGAAAATGCATATT